AAGATGGATGAGCCAACTTGAGATTTTATTTCTTGGCATTATCATCACAAAGAAGAGATTCCGGATTCTTATTACTTCGTATCTTTGGGTCAAATCGAGTCAAGCGACTAATCCACAAGAAGTTTTAAACTCTCTATTCCATATCCGTTGAAACTAGTATTTGTGTGTTTTGGCTTGAGCCGTACGAGATGAAATTCTCATATACGGCTCTCAGAGGGGGAGTCTTTCTTCGGTTACCTATCTCAATAAAGTATATGATTGGTTCGAGGAACGTCTCGAGATTCAAGCGATTGCAGATGATATAACTAGTAAATATGTTCCTCCTCATGTCAACATATTTTATTGTCTAGGGGGAATTACGCTTACTTGTTTTTTAGTACAAGTAGCTACGGGTTTTGCTATGACCTTTTACTATCGTCCAACTGTTACAGAGGCTTTTTCCTCTGTTCAATACATAATGACTGAGGTCAACTTTGGTTGGTTAATTCGATCAGTTCATCGATGGTCAGCAAGTATGATGGTTCTAATGATGATCTTGCACGTATTTCGTGTGTATCTTACAGGTGGGTTTAAAAAACCCCGCGAATTAACTTGGGTTACAGGGGTGGTTCTGGCTGTATTGACCGCATCTTTTGGTGTAACAGGTTATTCCTTACCTCGGGACCAAATCGGTTATTGGGCAGTAAAAATTGTAACAGGCGTGCCTGAAGCTATTCCTATAATAGGATCGCCTTTGGTAGAATTATTACGTGGAAGTGCTAGTGTGGGCCAATCCACTTTAACTCGTTTTTATAGTTTACATACTTTTGTATTGCCTCTTCTTACTGCCATATTTATGTTAATGCACTTTTCAATGATACGTAAGCAAGGTATTTCGGGTCCTTTATAGAGAAGGCAGATCATAGATATTTGTAATTTCTCATATCGGGGAGGAACAAGAGTCTTTCATTGCTACAAATATGGATTATTAAAAAATAAGGCATGTTATTTGGATACTTCTATTCAACTCTGAAGTATTATTTATTTGATACGAATCGAATAGTTGAAGTATATTTTCCTAAACTAAAAGAGGATGGATTATGGGAGTGTGTGACTTGAACTATTGATTGGTCCATGCAGATATATGATTTTATCCGCCACGTTGGAATTCAAAACCCAATGTGTCTCCGCATCCAACCATCACGTCAGCCCCTTTATGTAGCATAGGATAGGCCGGTTCGCTTGAGGAGAATATTTTCTATGATCATATCATACCCCCCGAATCATGTCATGCATGAAAAGGCTCCGTAAAATCCCTAGAATAAGTGATGTGGAATGATCCAATTTTCTATTTATTCCACTTTGTTTGATTTTTTTTTTAGTAATTTTCTTATAATTAATTGATAGTAATCTTAGTAAGTTTTTTATAGTACATAGTATGTAGATGCATTCATTTCCTATGCATCGACCCTGATTTAGGATACTATCGGAGTTAAATAAGGGAAGGGATCTAAGGAAGAACAGGGGCTATACTTTATTAGTAACAAGTAAAAACTTTGTATTTTTGTATGTAACACAATCGAGATGTTGTGGGGATAAATACCAACCAAAAGACATGAGACAATCCAAAAAGCACTTGATCATGATCGAATTTGTAAGCCTACTTGGATATTGAGCATTTCCTTGTTGCCAGAACTGAATTCTTTGCAATGAATCGTTATAACTCGGGGAAAGGAAATTTGATAAATATTTTATTACATAGAGAGAGTCATTCTACATTAAATATGTAAATATGTATGAAATATAGATCTTCTATGGATCTATTTCTTTGATTCTTGCTCGAGCCGGATGATAAAAAATTATCATGTCCGGTTCCTTTGGGGGATGGATCCACACTAATTCACCTATCCAAATAACAAAGAAACCTGATTTGAATGATCCTGTATTAAGAGCTAAATTGGCTAAAGGGATGGGACATAATTATTATGGAGAACCTGCATGGCCCAATGATCTTTTATATATTTTTCCAGTAGTAATTCTAGGCACTATTGCATGTAATGTGGGCTTAGCAGTTCTAGAACCGTCAATGATCGGCGAACCGGCGGATCCGTTTGCAACTCCGTTGGAAATATTACCCGAATGGTACTTCTTTCCCGTATTTCAAATACTTCGCACAGTACCCAATAAGTTATTGGGTGTTCTTTTAATGGTTTCAGTACCAATAGGATTATTGACAGTACCCTTTTTGGAGAATGTCAATAAATTCCAAAATCCATTTCGTCGTCCAGTAGCTACAACAGTCTTTTTGATCGGTACCGCAGTAGCTCTTTGGTTAGGTATTGGAGCAACTTTACCTATTGATAAATCCCTAACTTTAGGTCTTTTTCAGATTGATTAAACCGTTAAATACCACGATATAGGTATCTAAGGAAGATATCCTTGCTGGATCTTCCTTAGATACATCAATCTTATTATGATCTATTCTGTAAATATATGGACCGTGCCGTAGATTAAAAATATTCTTTTTTTTTTTAGAAAAACTAAAAAATGAAAAAAGTCCAATGGATTTAAAGGATTTAAAATGAAAACTTTTATTTAGGTAAATTGATTGCGAAATGCTTATGTAGAGTAACCAATATCTGTTTTACATCTTCTATGCGAAAATATTCTATTTTCATAAGATCTTCTTGACTGTAACTCAAAAGGTCCAATAATGTATGTATATTGGACCTTTTGAGACAATTATAGGTCCTGGAAGACAATTCTGATTGGTCAATAAAAATACATGTCAATGGAATTCCTTTTTTGTTTTTCTTCATATTAGTGAATCTGTCTTGAAAGGAAAAAATAGGTAGATTCCATCTGTTTTTATTTTCCTCGAGATTCATGTCCTCTTCCTCTGCATGTAGAAAAGGAATCAATAAATCAATCAAGTTACGAGAAGCTTCATAAAGTGCTTCTTTAGGAGTTAAACTTCCATTCGTCCATATTTCTAGAAAGAGTATCTCTTGTTTTTCATTCCCATTCCCATAAGAATGAATACTATGATTCGCATTTCGAACAGGCATAGATACAATATCTATAGGATAACTTCCATCGTGAGAGTCATTTGTGGATTTCATACGATATCCGCGATCTCTCTTGATTTGTAATTCAATACACAAATCAATTGGTTCTGTCAGGTTAGCTATATGCTGTGTCGTGTCAACTATTTCTACAGAAGGTGGTGAGATGATATCTTGAGCTGTTATGTATTTTGGGCCCCTGACGCAAATGGATGCGTCCCTAATTCCATAGAGATTACTTCTCAATACAATCTCTTTCAAATTTATTAAAATCTCATGTACTGATTCTTCAATACCTGCTATCGTAGAATATTCATGCAGCACATTCTCAGATGTTGCACGTGTGATACATGTTCCTTCTATTTCTCCAAGTAAAGCCCTTCGCATGGCAATACCTATGGTATCGGCTTGACCTTTCATAAGCGGGGACAGAACGAAACGACCATAATAAAGACGCTTGCTGTCTACTCTTGATTCAACACATTTCCACTGTAGTGTTCGAGTGGATTCTGCTACTTCTTCTCGAACCATACTAGTATTTTTATTTTATTTATGATTATTGGATCAGATCATTTAATCATTTATTTCTCTTGGAATCTCTTGAATTCTTATTTCTACACACGTCTTTTTTTAGGGGGGCGGCATCCATTATGCGGCATGGGTGTTACATCACGTACGAAACTTAATAGTATCCCATTTCTACGAATGGCTCGTAATGCCGCATCTCTTCCGAGACCTGGACCCTTTATCATAACTTCTGCTCGTTGCATACCCTGATCAACTAATGTACGAATAGCATTAAATGCCGCGGCTTGAGCAGCATAGGGTGTTCCTTTTCTTGTGCCTCTGAATCCAGAAGTACCTGCGGAAGCCCAAGAAACCACCCGACCTCGTACGTCTGTAACAGTAACAATAGTATTGTTGAAACTCGCTTGAACATGAATAACTCCTTTTGGTATTCTACGTTCATTCTTATTTGAACCAATACGTGCATTCTTACGTAAACCAATTTTTGATATAGGTTTTGTCATATTTTATTAGATCATATTTCTTTTTACATGTAGGGTTTTTCTTTTAAAAAGTTATTGATTTAGAACTTGAGAAGGATTACCCCTGTCTCTGTTTATGTCTAGGATTGGAACAAATGACTCTAATTCTACCCCGCCTACGAATCAAGCGACATTTTTCACAAATCTTACGAACAGAAGCCCTTATTTTCATATTTATCATTCCTTACTTTTTTTTTTACTTTGTTTCTTTTGGAAACAAAAAGAAGTTTATTGCATTTTTGAACTTCAAATTATATCCCTATTAAAAGGATGTTTAAAAGAATGATCTAATCGTTCGAATCTTTTTTGCGAAGTCTATAAATTATACGTCCCCTGGTTGAATCATAACGACTCATTTCGATTTTGACTCTATCTCCGGGTAGTATACGTATAAAACTGCGCCGGATTCTCCCCGAAATATAACCTAGAATTAGATCTTCATTATCTAACCGAACTCGGAACATACCGTTGGGAAGTGATTCAGTAATTAAACCCTCATGAATCAATTTTTGTTCTTTCATTCCAGGGAACCCCCTTTAAGTATCAACTAATAGAGGAAGAGTTCTATAATTCACTTCTACTCTCTATTTTACAAATAGTAAGTTCAAGAGAAAATTAGGGTATCCCAGGAGAATCACCATATATAACACAAAATTTCTCCTCCAATTTTTTCTAGTCGAGCTTCTCGATCTGTCATTATACCTCGAGAAGTAGAAAGAATTACAATTCCCATTCCGCCTAAAATCTTAGGAATTCGTTGATAATTGGAATAGATTCGCAGACCGGGTCGGCTTATACGCTTTAAAATTATTTTATTCCCTTTCCTAGTCTTTCTATGTCGTAAGGTTGAGACCAAGAAATTTTTTTGACTTTCTTGATGTTTTCGAACGTTTTCAATAAAACCTTCTCGTAAAAGTATTTTCACAATGTTTTTAGTGATATTAGTAGATACTATTTGAACTCTTACCTTTTGATCTATGTCAGCATTTCTTATAGAAGTTATTATATCGGCAATAATGTCCCTACCCATGACGAACTATAGTTATTGGTGCCCCCTCATTTTGATATAATCAACATGCTTTTTTTTTTTTTGAAATTATTCAATTAGAATAAATTCTTATAAATTTCGAATATATGCATAATACACAATCTATTAATCAGATATATTTAATATATTTGAATATTATATCCTATTTTTATCTATAATACTTCGGGCGCTAATGAAACTATTTTAGCAAAATTCAACTGTCGCAATTCCCGAGCAATCGCACCAAAGATTCGAGTTCCTTTTGGATTTCCTTCTTGATCAATGATAACCGCTGCATTGTCATCATATCGTATTATCATGCCGTTGTCACGTTTGAGTTCTTTACACGTGCGTACAATAACGGCTCTAATTATTTCTGATCTTTCTAGAGGCATGTTGGGCACTGCTTCTTTGATTACAGCAACAATGACATCGCCAATATGAGCATATCGGTGATTACCAGTTCCTATGATTCGAATACACATCAATTCTTGAGCTCCACTATTATCCGCTACATTCAAAAGAGTCTGAGGTTGAATCATATAATTTTTATTTTAATCTCTTATTTCAATGCAAGGGATAATGGAAAAAAGAAATATTGTCTGTCCAGAGATAAATAAATCTGTGGTTTTTTTTTCATTCTCAATACTCCTTTACTTTTGTTTACCTATCCTAAAATAACAAATTGAGTTTGTATAGGCATTTTGCATGCAGCTATTTCCATAGCAGTTTTGGCTACAGTTTCTGATACTCCACTCATTTCATAAAGTATTCGGCCCGGTTTAACAACGGATACCCAATATTCGGGGGATCCCTTGCCCGAACCCATACGTGTTTCTGTAGGTCTTACAGTAACAGGTTTGTCGGGAAATACACGTACCCATATCTTTCCACCACGGCGCACATATCGTGTCATTGCTCTTCGCCCTGCTTCTATTTGTCTAGCTGTGATCCAAGCAGGTTCAAGTGCCTGAAGAGCATATCGACCAAAACAAATATGATTGCCTCGGCAAGATATTCCCTTCATTCTACCTCTATGTTGTTTACGAAATCTGGTTCTTTTGGGGTTATAGTTGATGTTTTTTTCTAAATTCCATCTCTACTGCAGAGCCGGACATGAGAATTTCTTCTCATCCAGCTCCTCGCGAATGAAATGATTCAATAATATTACATATAAACATGTATTTATGTATTTCATTCTATCAAAAGAAAGAATATACTAATCTTTTTTATAGGTAGCTGTATATATATATATAACTTATATAACTAGTATAACTAGGCGTGTTTATATATATATATAATGCTTCTTTCTTTTATCAAAATTGCTAAAGTTTACCTCTATTGAATCACGCCAATGGTCATCCAATAAACAAAATTTTCCAATTAAGAATTAAATAAAAATTAAAGGGTTCGCGGGCGAATATTGACTCTTTCCTCCTTCATTTGTAGAGTCAATTCATGACCCTTCCCTTAAGAAGAAATCCATTTTTCTTGGTTTATTTCGCCATCCTACCCAATGAATATTTAGGATTTTTTTCGTTTTAAAGAAATACTATGTAGTCACAGGTTCCATCGTTCCCATAGCTTCTCCATTAATGTTTAGGCCTGAACTCTGCAATGGAGCTCTCAACATTTGTATTTGTTTACGATTAAATCTTCTCAGTTTTTCTTAACCCGAAGCTCTATTAAATTATTCTCTATTTTCTATTCTTTAGATTATATATTTTTCTATCTTAATCTTATTACATACATAATAGACTATCTTATTCATATTGATTAAATTCTTTAGATTATTATTTTATTTTCATTTATTTTATTATTATTATTTATTATATTTTTTTTCTATTTTTTTTTTATTTAATATATTGTAATTGTATATTGATGTTGATGCTTTATAACACTGCCTTTTTTATGGGGTAATTTTTCATAAACCATACATATGGGAATCATATATCATTGAAATCTTTTTTCTCTCTTTCTATCATCCTTCCATTTTTCCACATCCCTTTTTTTCACAATTCATAATCAGATTTTTTTTATGAAAAGAATTTCAGTTGCTACAACTATATGATCGATTCAGTCATATAGTTACTGTTTCTTGGGATCTCGACAATACGAAGCAATAAGTTGGTTTTTAGTTTTGAGTTTATTTAGTTTTGATAGCTACTAAGTTTATAGTGGGATCAGCCTTTTTTTTATCTCTATTCTCAACTCTAAATAAAAAACTAACGAGTCGCACACTGAGCATAGCAATAATACTAAAATATAAATTTAAATTAAAAGGTAAATCAAATTTTTATTAAACCTTATATAATTATAATTAGAATTGTTCATTTTTACTTGATAACAAAAAAAATAAGAAAAGAGTTTCTAAAATTTT